AATAACTAAAATAATAAATGAAGTGGATGATCATATATCATCTTTCATATAGAAAGATGAAGAAGAATAAACCCATTTTTTATTTCCATTCTATTATATGCTTACTATAATAGATTTATTTTTTATATGCTTACTATAATAGATTATATATTAGTATTTTTACTCCCTATTATATTTATTCCTTAGTATATATATTATATCTAAGTCTATATAATATACTCTTCTATTTTATATGTCCGTGTATATATATTCAATACTCACTTAAGTATAATTATACTAGTATAATGATATATGAAGTATAAAATATCTTTATAACGGGTAGAAATATTAAATCGAGGTAACCATTCTATGACAACTATCAGCAACTTACCCGCTTTTTTTGTGCCTTTAGTGGGCTTAGTCTTTCCGGCAATTGCTATGGTTTCTTTATCTCTTCATGTTCAAAAAAACAAGATTTTTTAGATCTTATGGGGTTAAATCTTACTTTTTCTAGCTTTTTTTTACTTAGGCTTACTTAGAGCATAACACAAAAAGTTATTTAATATAATGCGCAGGTTCTTACGAGTAGAAGCTCGTATGAGGTTCCTACGAATAGAAGCTCGTATGCATAAACATCATATATGAGTAAATGACTTATAGCTTTTTTAAAATAAATAATTGGTAAGATTTATGAAACATAAAGTAAATATATCCACATGTCTGGGGATATATATAATAATATACGTGCATATGGGATGTTATTTTTTAGTTTAACTCTAAGCAAGTTATGAATTACTCCTAAAACTTCACATGATAATAGTGCTAGTTGATGAGGGTTACTTCGGCAACAAAAAAATTAAAGTCAAATTTATTGGGGTTATGTTACCTCCCAATTACAATACAATGCAAGTAGGTCTAGTTATAGTATGAGTTGGCGATCAGACTGGATATGGATAGAACTTATAGCGGGGTCTCGAAAACTAAGTAATTTCTGCTGGGCTTTTATCCTTTTTTTAGGTTCATTAGGGTTTTTATTGGTTGGAATTTCTAGTTATTTTGATATGTTTTTTATACCGTTCTTTCCCTCTCAGCAAATCCTTTTTTTTCCACAAGGAATCGTGATGTCTTTCTATGGCATTGCAGGTCTTTTTATTAGTTCATATTTATGGTGCACAATTGCGTGGAATGTGGGTAGCGGTTATGATCGATTCGATATAAAAGAAGGAATAGTTTGTATTTTTCGTTGGGGCTTCCCTGGAAAAAATCGTCGGATCCTCCTGCAATTCCCTATGAAAGACATTCAATCCATTAGAATGGAAGTTAAAGAAGTTTTTTTTTCTCGTCCTATACTTTATATCGAAATCAGAGGCCAGGGGCGCATTCCCTTGACTCGGATCGATGAGAATTTTTCTTTACGAGAAATTGAACAGAAAGCCGCTGGATTGGCCTATTTCTTGCGTGTACCAATTGAAGTTTTTTGAAAAAAGTAAAAACTTTCTTATTCTTAGCAAAAGGTAAAGAAAAAAGGATAACTCAAGAATGCCCCTTTTTTCTAGAACAAAACTGAATCTAAGTTTATGCCAAACTCTGATTAGAACAAAAAAAGTAAATGTACACGACACAACGAAAAAATTTTTGTCCATAAATTCTTTCTAAATTCAAGGACCGAACATTGTACCTAATCACAAAGAAAAAAACTAGGGATATAAACTTGAGACTTGTAATGTAATAGAACTAATAGAGTACACGAATGAGCCGAATTCATTTCAAAAATTACAAACGGGCACATGGCAAAAAATAAAGTTTTTATTTCTCTTCTATATCTTGCATCTATAGTATTTTTGCCTTGGTGGCTCTCATTTACATTTAACAAAAGTATGGAATCTTGGGTTAATAATTGCTGGAATACTGGGCCCTCCGAAAATTTTTTGAATGATATTGAAGAAAAGATTATTATAAAAAAATTCATAGAATTAGAGGAACTATCCCTCTTCGACGAAATCCTAAAGGACTACACGCAAGGACGTTTAGAAAAGCTTCATGCTGGAGTCTACAAAGAAACGATCCAATTGATCAAGTTGCACAATGAGAGTCGTATACATACGATTTTACATTTCTCAACAAATATAATATATTTTATTATTCTAAGTGTTTATTCTATTCTAGGTAATGAATACCTTATTTTTCTTAACTCTTGTCTTCAAGAATTTTTATATAATTTAAGCGACACAATAAAAGCTTTTTTTATTCTTTTATTAACCGATTTATGCATAGGATTCCATTCGCCCCATGGTTGGGAACTAATAATTGGATCTATCTACAGAGATTTTGGATTTGATCATTATAATCAAATTATATCTGGTGTTGTTTCTACTTTTCCAGTTATTTTAGATACAATTTTTAAATATTTAATTTTTCATTATTTAAATCGCGTCTCTCCGTCACTTGTAGTGATTTATCATTCAATGAATGATTGAAAAAGGATCGAATGGTTTAATTATAATGTTTATTACGTTTTGAC